GGAACTTAGAACGGCCGGCATGTTTTGGACGGTAGAACGGGGAGAGGGGGAGTCGTGCCCTCTATACGGGCACGAGCAGGAACATACAAATTGAAGACCGAATACATATAGATGACGGAACGACATATTAAAAAATACGTGATCTGATTTGATAGGCTGCCTGCAAAAATAGTTTACCGACCGCATAACAATTCATTCTTGTGTGTAGCGCGTAGGGCCATGTCTCCCGAACGATCATAGTACGGCCGCTCATCTAATATCAAATCAATCGGTAGATCTCACTTCCCTTCCCCCATACCATAGCCGGAAGGGATAGGGTATCTACAGAAGAGAGAGTACGGGGCCTTGGCCTTACCCTTAATTTAGTTTAGACGCGGCTCGAATGCCTTTACGCTATAGGCTGTGTTAAGCATGCTTCTTTGACTTTGACAGAAAACAAACTCTTTTTCCATGACAACAGGCGCGACTAAAAAGGGCGGGGCGGTAAGCTCTCTATCAACAGGGCTGTTCTCCTTTGTCAACTCCTTGCTTGTGTCGTTGACAAAGTCAACCAAGCCTAACCAAAGCGTCACAACAACATCCAAAGGTTGACAAAGTCAACGCTACTAAGGACCGGGGCGAGCGGAATTCAGTAGAGGCTCGAGGAGGGGCTTACTCTACTCTTACTAAGCGAAGGGCCGAAGGCGGCTTTGCTCATGAGTTAGCGATCAAGCGGAAAAAGACCTGCCGGCTTCTTTTCTTTTTTTTTTCATTTTTACCCTCTTGAAACATTTCCAGAAACTCGAGTCTTATTTCTTCTTCTTTCGGTGAAGCTTCCTCTCTAGGTTTGCAGCCTTATCCCTTTTCAAAAAAAAAATTCCCTTAGGATCGCCTTTGGAAGCCGGAACGTAGGAGTCATGATGATCCGGTGGGAGGGATCTTCCTCACAAAGCCAGATAGTATTAATAGCATTAATTATAGTGATGGTAGGGGGATGTTGGAAATCAGACACTTCCTCGGCCCAGCATGTTGAGACCGGAGCGTGATTAGGGAGCGAGTTCTTAAAAACTCCCATTTTCTCGTTGGGGTTCTTAGGAGCTTTCTGTTCATCCGCCACGTTGATTTTTCCTTCTTCTATGAAATCTTGGATTTTTTGCTTCAAAGTCTAGCTTGCATCCGTCGCATGACCCGATCCCCCCTCATTGGGACCTAACAAAATTCTGCCAATTCCTTCCAGCCTTACTCAAATAGGGGGTGGGGGTGGAGTGCGGTGGAGCGATTAGTACATGCTGACGTCCGAAAGTGCTTCGCTTTCTATGGAGATAAGAACAAGTAGATCATAAGCTAGTATTGGATTTACTGGCAGAACAGATCGATGATCCTATCTTCTTGGATCCAATTCAAAAATTCCTAATGAACCCTGGTGAATCAGCTGACGGAATAACCTTTCCAAACAACGGGATTGGTCTCCCCCCTTACTCAACCTCTATAAAAAAGCCCTTTCTTTTCATAATAATAAGGTCAGCTTTCAAGCCAAGCCTTCATTTGCTTCTTTGGAATGTGGTGTGGGTCTATGACATCGGGTAGCCAGCAATCGAAGAATGAGCCAACTGGGTTACCATGTTGATTTGCTCTTCTTCATCGAGTTTGTTTCGCATTTGGGCAGCGACAGCCCTCCACCTGCCTACGTAGGCACTGAAACTTTCATCACCTTTCTGATTTAGAGCCTCGAGATCTGATCTTTTTTGTTTGGCATCTAAGTTGTAGGAGTACTGATTGATGAACATTTGAGATAATTGCTCAAACGACGCCAACTTAGAATGATCTAGTGACGTAAACCATTTCAGTGCGGGGCCCGTAAGACTCTTCTGGAACAATCGGATGGCAGCCCCTTCGTCTTTCTCTAAAGGGCAGACATCGGCACAATAGGCTTTAAGATGAGAGATGGGACAACCTTTTCCGTTGTATTTTTCGAATTCCTTTGAACCCTTTTGGCAGTTGTGAATCAGGGTAAAGGGAAAAATCCCTGAATTTGGTGGAAAAACTGCCAATGCCTTGCGTTTTCTTCAAAAAATCCTCAACTCAACTTTCTTTAATCTTTCCGCATACTCGTCCGTCGCCGAAGGGGGAATGGGATTTGCCCATAAGCTATAGGGGCGAGCTGTGGGCTACATTAGATATGGGTTGAAATGGCGAGAGCTGAGATAACGATGATGTTTGGGAAAAAGCAGACCCGATGGTGCCGAGAATCGAGGAATGACAATGTACTCCTTTCCTTACGGGGCTCATGGAATAGCGTATTTCGAAAGAGGAAGACGGGGGATTGGGTATACAACCGTTTGGTAATTACAACAGAGCGTTGAATGCATAATGATGAAAGACAAGGGACTGGAACTGATTGCTGAGAAGGGATCTTGTTCAGCGAGCAGCAGATTCAGCGGGCGAACTCGGGGGACAGCGCCAGAACCCGGCGAGAAAGATTTCGAAACTATCCGTTGTGTTAGCAAATCATACGAGTCATAGTTGTTTAGCTCTGAGTCCGCGTGATTAGTCAGCAGAAAGAAGAAAGCTATCTCCATTAGTTGTCATCTCCTAGTAGTCGCCATCTCCATCCACTACCCCCTCGATGACCGATCCCGAATTCCTCCCAAAGTCATTTTTCCTTACCTATCCTCATAAAAAACCCCTCTTCTCTTGCAACTCACCGAAAAAAGAAAGGGCCTTGTAAGACCGATGTGAAAGGAAAGCGAATGAAATGTGGAGAATAAGCAAGCAACTTTTTTTTTATAGGAGTAGTGGTGCTTAGGAGTTTGAGCTCTTACTTTTCTTAGTAGTAGTAGCTGGTCTAGTCTATTGGCGAAAGGAAGGAACCCGACACCGCAGCTTCCGCCTGATTGTCTGAAGTGAAGTAGCCTTCCCGCTTAGCTTTCATTTGACACTGAACCGCTGTTGCTGACTACCGGGATGTAATCGCTGCCCTCGGTCCTAACAGCTTATTTACCCCTTAGATGAAAAAGGTCGGACCTTACGCTATTCCTTTCTCACATCAGAAATTGCGGTCCGGGTAAAGCTACTACCCTTAATACACCTTCGGGAGACTACGGGGGTACACTAATAGAGAAAAAGAGTGAAAAGGTCTTATTGTATTGATTCCCGAAGTGAACTTACCGTGATTGCTTTAGGAGTTAGCCTTCAGAATGTCGAGATGGATTACCTTTCTTCTTTCTCTGATTGCGCAGGAGCAGTGTCCGGGTTTCCAACAGCCGAAGCCCCTGCCGCTTTCCCCGAGACTGGTGCCTATTCAGGGGGACACACAAGAGAAGTGGTTTTTCTACGATCCGCTTGCTTGAACGGCTTGATTGAGTACCTTACTGGAAAACAAACCACCTGGAACTGAGTACCGAAACTTGCCTACCGTCCCAACACAAGGCAAACCTGTCATTCATCGGGCTAACACTTTGATTCCTGAAGGCAAGTCGGAAAGTCGAGCAAGGAAGAGATAGCTAGCTTTGGGCTTCCCCTAAGAGAAAGAAGGGACTTTGATTTTAAGTGCAGAAGCCAAAGAAACCCTCTTTACCTAACTTTGGCTGGTATACGAGTGGGAACAGGCTCAGTTCAAAAACCATATCTGTCTGTAGATTTTGTGAATCTATCTCTGTTGGGGACCTAGGCTTGTGGCACCCCCTATCTCTTAAAGGCTGTTCAAAATAAATATCTCTTTCTTTCTTCTTGAGACTATAGGATACAAACAGGGAACTCCCTTTTTGCTTGGCTTGACCATATAGGGCAGCCCCACTTCCAGTATTGTTGGAAGAAGCAGTGCAGTGTAAGCAGGTCAGTTTCGGGAAGCAGTGAAGGAACCAGAGATCTAATTTAGGAATGCAGTCACGTGCCTTACTTTTACTTTTGAATTTACCTTGAGTTTATAAATCTGAGTTATAGGCGCAATTACCACTCTTTGAGAAATTTTTTGTAAAACAATATGAGCAAGCTTCTCTAGACTCCCCCATCCCCACCCCGTTTGGCACTTCTTCTTTTTATTGAAATCCAATCCTGTTAGCTCGAGCTCAAGGCATTTTGGAGAGAGCCTCTCACCCTTCGGCTTTCTGGGTTTGCTCGCTTTGAAAAGCTTCTTGGGATTAAGATCAAGGGTACCTTAAGCGCTTCCAAGAACGTAGGCTCATCAAAGGCTTGAGATCGTGTACCTGTGTCTCGAGGCCTAGGAAAAGGGCTTCCTAGCCTTTTTACAGAAGGGGAAGTGGGAGCTTATCGACTGAAAGGGCCAAACCAAAGAGGATTGACCCCCGGAAGATAGAAAGCAATATCGGAATGCTTAAAGCGCTAGAGTCGGGAGCTGCAACAGGCTTGCTCTTTTGTCTTTTCTTTTGTTTTGGGTGGGCCTATCTAGCTTCTTGTCCTACCCACTATGATTTGCCAAAGAAGGGCTCAACGGGGCTGAGAGAGAAAGCCCTAAATAACCATATTTAATATTCCCCTTCCCAAGATGTTAGTAGAAATCCAATCCTATCAAGAAGGGGTGTGTTTTGGGGCACTCAGGCTTAGAAAGCTGAAGCGTATGGTGGGGTTGCTTAAAGTATGCCTCTCTCCTGGACGAAGTCAAGAAGAAATGGGCTATCTGTTGAAAAGTCCGGAACGATGGTTCTCTGACTCAGTAATTCTTTTGTTTCACAAAATGAGTTATATAGGGCGAGTCGAGTTTCACTCTGATAGGGCAATGAATTCCATTTGGGTTTGGCAAAGCCAATATATGTGACAGGAAAGGTCGTTCAGAGAATATAGAATATGGAGAGTATAGAGATTTCTTTCTGCCTAGCTCTACAGAAATGGAAAGCCCTATGCAGCAGTTTAAGCTTTTCAACCTAACAGGGACAGACAGAGGCATTGACATATCAAAAAAGTTTGTCTCGTTTCCATTTGAGCAGATCAGAGCTGATGACAAGAGAGAGACCAGTTGATTAAATTAAATTAGGGTGCCCGGGGCATGCGCTCTAACTTTGATAGTTGCACGAAAAGGGGTAAAGCCCGACTCAACTTAACGCAAGGGCTCGTTGCAGACCTCTATTAGGGCGTAAAGCATGGAATTCTGCCTAACTAAGTTAGATCGGGCCTTAAAGCCTATCCTTTTATGGATACCAAGCTTCGCCTGTTTAGGACACAACAAGGCCCCTTTTTGAAATGGTGTGCTTTCGTTCCATTTATGGGGATTTCACTTACTTATACTTTTTAGTAGGGAGAAGCGCTAACAGTCGAGCCTGACGCTTCTTTTCTTCACTTCACTTTGGCATCATACAAGCTACCCGCGGTTCAATCAGGCTTCGAATACGCAGAAGTAGGAGTATGCCCTTTTGTGCCTTGGAGCGGGCCTAAAGAGAGTATTGCTATCTAAATAAAACACGACAGGAGATCGAGCCACAAACAGGACAAATCGCAGAAACAGTTCTAATCTAAGACACTCGACCAGGAGCTTCTACGCGGATTAGACACCCACCTAGCCTACCCGGTTCCCAGTTCCTAAAGGGGGCTTTGTCTGCTGTCTTGCTCTGAGTAGAGTAGGGTCGGCCAGCATGCTAGGGCATTGGAAAAGGAGACCGACCTTCTGTACCATATCCTGTTCCCAGACCCATTATATAGAATCGAAGTGTAATGGCCCTGATAGAGAAGGAGGATAAAAGAGTAAGAAAGAGTAAGCCAAGCAGTAACTAATCATGCTAGATGTGAAACACTAGGAGTGGAGATCCATTTGGGGATACAAGGGCCCGACTTAATCTCAAAAGAAAAGAGAGTACTCGCGAACGCCTCCTGTGTGTAAGGCTTAGCTTCCCGATTCACCATTTAACTCCTCTTGCCAGTCCGTCTTTTCCAAGCGCATAAGACAACTGTAGCAGAGATCGGCTAAGCCATAGCGCTGGTTCTATTCGAATGCAGGGTCTATAGAAGAGGATAGTTCCGGATAGTTGGCCTTGGGGCTTTTCATCCATAATGATATGGAAGGGGTCCTCCATCACAAGAAAGAAAGCATGTCGCCTCTGCCTGGCCCTTCTCCCTATTATTCTCCGTGGTCAAGCCGAAAGCTTCTCTCCCCTTTCAGTCGAGGTTTGACAGCTCCTCGGGAGTGGACCTCTTTTTTAGAGACCCGATCCCGTTAGTATGGTATATGAAATCGCAAATACAAATTTTGTAATGAAAAAAAAAAGCATTTATATTAGCATGAGCATGGCTGGTTGTCCAGTCCACCCAATATAAGCCGGCACCGTCTCTCCCTATTGGTTGAGCAGGCAGGCATTTCATTTCTTATTATCTCCTTACCCGCCGAGCAAGCATCCCAATTGGATAAAACAAACCTAGATTAACAAGCTATTCCATCCCCTTCAAAGATATGGCTGCTGCAAGCAAGATCGCTACGTAGCTACGTGCGCTACAGCTAAGAAACAAGCTAGCCTCACCCAATCATGAAGCCTAGCTCGCCTCAGAGGCACTTCGCGAAGCGACCGAAGATAGCATGTGACATCCATCACTCAAGCCAAGCTGAGGTGTTGATCTGATCCCGCTTCAACAAGACTCGACAAGCAAAGGAAGGCATGAACTACAACACACAGCAAGCAGATCGCTACGCTACTTCACTACGGAATGAGCTACGACTCATGACCGGCACAGTCTTCGCCAAGCAAGATGATGTAACACTTTACTAGCTTATTCGCTTACCGCAGGACAGACAGAGGCTGCTGTACACAGGAAAAGAAGAGAAAGGAAGAACCTGACGAAAAAAAAAAAAGGTGAGAAAGATTCTCTTTTCTAGATCGATGAAAATGCATAATGTAAAGACATCGAATAAATTGTCAAAGAAGTGAGCAGTCTTTGTCTTTCTCTGCCACATTGAATTCCAAGCAATGTATGTGAGACTGGATTGGTGTGTCATTCGCAAGTACTTATTCTCAGCTTATACTCAAGTTGTTCCGAAGACGGAGTTTGGTTCTGTCACGCCCAACCGCGATCCATGACCAAGCCTAGTTAGATACCTACCTATGTTCCAACCCTACCCGATAACCAAAGGAGCGGATATCTCGTCATTCTCGGTGAACTGCAGCCTCTTCCCAATCATCCGGCTCAGCTTTCCTTGTAAGCTAATCCCCGCACCCCGACAGTTACAAACCAAAAGTTTCATATTGTGATAGAAAGAAATGTTATACTCACCCACGGTTCAAGCAGGGAAGATCCTCAATTGTTGTTCCTCTGCGACGACGACGACGAAGCGACTACAGCTCTTTCTTTTGGTGGACGTAGCATAATTAGGTCGAGCACCTCGTTCTCCTATCACATTGATAAGGGTTTTTATTCATAAGCATTCCCTAATTGATGCTGTGAAGCCTTAAATGAAGGATTCAAACACTTCCTCCCTTATGGTCGCCTTTTCATTGGAACTTCTTCCCTTCATGCGTGTTAAGGTCAGAAAGCTGCCCACCTTCTCCGAACAATAAAAGGCTTTGTACAGAAAGAAGTGACTAATGGAGTGTGATAGTTCGAAAGTCTTCCCCAGCAGACATCTTTGAGGCTCAAGGTACACGAGAGCAAGCAAATCTATAAGTTGGTCGAGATCCGGCTGGCGGCTCTTTGAATGGTCTAAACTCGGGCTTCTTTCTGATGTTGTGAAATCGGGTCTCTTTTATACCAGCAGTCCTCCTTTTTGGGGTTCATAGCAAAGGGCCAGGAGACGACGACGTTGAAGTCTTGGAGTCCCCTGAGGACTCCCTATTAGACTATGCCCACCCTGACACTGACTGAGCCTGAAGACAGGTACATCTGCGGAAAGCTCCTACTTATTCCTTATATTTTATTTTCTTCATTTGAGTGGGATAGTTAGTTTACTGGATAATTGCTTTATAGAATCCGACTGAATCGTTTGATGTGATAGGTACTCTTTAATTGATTCCCAACCTAACCTTGCTTCGATGTGTGCGAGGTGCTTGCTATGGTGCTAGCGTAGCGCTATTCTTTCTCGCTTCGTTAAATAAATGTTAAACCATTCATGTTGACTTATTGATTGAAAAAGGGCTTTTGATTGGTCTATAATGTGATAGGTTGTCTATTCAGAATATCATGTATAGACATCTAAGCTTCAGGCCTTCCGCTGACGTCTTTTCCGCAGTCCGATTTCAATGCTTTTGCTTGACTCTGTTTGTTATGTATGAGTCCTCGTCCCTCCATTCTTAGTGGCGTAATGCATTGGTTTGCTAAATCAACAAAGTGGTAGCAAGAATCATACTCAAAAGAAGAGTTTGATACTGGCCCAGAAGAAAAAGGCTAGCAATGAATATGAATTCTCTTGATTGCCACTTCTTAGTTGTGAGATGGACCTATTGTTCATTAACATCTCGGACTGCCCTCGAAAGCTAGAATCGTGCCGGTTAGATCAATAGCAGGTCTTGCAAAGGGAGCTCGATGCACACAAACTATCGCCTGTCTTGAAAGCAGGTTGTATGGTCTCGAATGTCTACACTCGAATGTATCAAAGGGTCCCTTGCCGATCCATTTTTGTGCTAGGTGTTGTGTCAAGAGCAAGGTGAGACCTCCCATCTCAAGATAGGTCTATGCTCTGACCAGAATCCAAGGGAAATGAATGCAATCTTCCATTTTTCTTTCCACGAGCTATGGGCTAGGAATAGGAAAGGGTGCACGGATCCGACCCAATCATAAAGAACCTACTCACTGGGGGAGATTAATGCACAGGTGGAGTCGAAATTAGCCGATCAAGGCCATTACATATATATATTGAGTATATTACTACTTTCTAAGAAGCACGCTGCGCTGACTGAAGAAGCTTTCTTTCTTCCCCTAATTCCAAAACACAACAATAGACTTGCAATGCAACTATAGTATAGGAAAAAGCTTCTCTTTGATAGCGGTCACTCGAATTGGTAACGATTGCCCAACCTATAAGGAAAGAAGAGATGCCACGTACTACTACCATCATTGGTTAGAGTGTACCTGATTGATTCATAATATCAGCAGTTGTCCCCGCCATTGGGTAATGGTCGCCCGGATAGACGTGGTTTCCTCGGGGATTAGATAATTCAAGTGCTCATCGCCAGACTAGCCGTTTCGGTTGTACCAGATCGAAGTCTCCTCCGCTGGATATGGTTACTGGCGCTTAAAAGATAAAAATCCGTTTGATAACATCTATATCCAAATGTTTACCCCTTGCGGGGCCCTAGCAGGGAGCTCCACTGGCCTTAACCTGCATAAAAATAAAATTCTGTAGACGAAGATCTATTAGTTCTTCCTCGCTCTCTCGACATAACTGATGCAATTAAGATCATATAGTCAGCTCAGCCGAGCTGCTAAAGTCATTATTATGAATCTCGGGAAATGGGGATAAGAGATCAAACCTCAAATCCAAAAATTCCATCTTATCTTCAAAAGGGCCTCTTCTTCATAGAAATATGCCTGACTGGGTCATCTTATCAACGGGTGAATGCCTCCACCAACAAAAAAGATCGGAACGATTCAAACAAGAATGTAGTGCTCATAGGCAAATCATAGGCATCAACCTGCACTCAATAACTCAACTCTAGTAGAACTCTCAAAGCTCCAAATGGAAGGGAATTCATTAGGCGCATATTCAGAGATCGAACGGGCGATAAGCAATCCTAGCTATGAACAGGAAAAAGAAAGACTTTCGCCATTGAAGATAAGCCCTGAGATCTGCGTCTATCTGATAAGCTTATGCTATCCGCCCATACGCGCTCTTAAAAGAAAAAGATTTGAGAAGACATCGTCTTCGTTTACCTACCTACTACTGGGTGAGTCGCCAAGCCCCACTTCGTAGTTTCACATCTCTATGGTTTAGCCCCGCCCCGCGATTCCACGATGAACAAAAAAAAGGCTTAGCCAACTAGTACTGAAAGCATCTCTCAGGCAAAAACCTACTCCGGAGGTCTCAGCATTTGAAAGAATTCATTTCCGGTTGGAAAAGGCCAAAAATCGTTTTGTTGTTGTACCGCCCGAACCCTGATCTCTTTTGTTTTGTCGAGTCATCTTCCTCCTCGCTTCGGGCTCGGTCGAGCTACTACTAACCAATCTATACATATACTCATTCCAGAACTGAAAGACGAAAGAACTTCGCTTCTGTGGATCTTAGACTTAGAGAAGGTTGAAAGATCACTCGATCGTTTTGTTGATTCGCCCTCTCGCTCTATCTTCGATCGAGCGTTCTCTTCTTTCTTCGCTCAATCTTGCCTGTGGTAATTGCATCTGGTGTATGGTAAGCATGTCTCTATCATAGAGATCTTAGAGCACAGCACAAGCACGTATTTGCGCTGTGATTCTAGTCGGTTATGGCTTAATCAAATCACTCAGTAGTTCCATGAACGAAATGAGCCATTTTGACCATGACACAATCAGGGACAGTACATGGTATGATACCTAAGATCCGATTCTAGAAGTTGAGACATGCTCGCTTGGAAGCGTCTTTGGTTCGATAATAGCTCCTCTTTCATAATGGTAACTCGCGGCTAGAGAAAGATTGTGGATAACCAAGATCTGAGCGACTCCCAAGATACTGAATATCATGGAGGGCTACGGCGAAACAAACAATATGGAAAACAAAGCCCGCCCGCTTGCTACTGAACAGCTCTTTGAAAGCCCAACATCGTATGATTTGCCCTTCTCCTTCTCTCATGCTGTAATCCGCGCTGCTTGGAAGGTTCAGACCAATCACTATACTATGGCTAACTCAGTCGAGGTCGTAATGATACTTTGACGGAAGATCTACGATGCTTGTGCAGAAACTCCTTCTCTATTACCTTTCTCGTTCCCGAAAGCAATTGATGCATCACCTGTGGATAGTTCGGTAGTTGAGTAATGGGTACGGTCAGGACCGATATGATACCCACGAGAAGGAAGAATGGAAGATCTGGCCAATCTTTGTAGAAAGGTCTTTTTAGTGCCCTTAAGCACGCTTTCCTTCCTTAGGTGTATCCAGATGAAAACGAACCAATGAGCCTGACCAGGCCCTGAAAACACTAATGGAGCATGATTTCAAGATATAGGATGGCGGTTCCTGGAGAACTTCTCAACTCGAGATTTCATTTCAATCAATGGCTTGCTTTCTTCACTTCGACAGATGCGAGCTTTCCCGGTTTGTCTAATCATGGTTTGTGCTTTCGTCCTTGTTCTTCTAGCTCGAACAAACCCCGGCTAATAAACTCATGAGCACTGGTACAATATGTCCTAATGTCCTAAATATAGGCAAAACTGTGTCAATCATATGTGTAGTCTTTCTCTTTCTATTTCATTTCCTGCAGGGTCTGTTCTACTTCTATTTATTGGGCAGTCGCTTCGCTCTTGGTCTGGCTTTCCCCGGTGAAAGAGAGGAGATAGAGCTAGCTATGACAGAACGAGGACTTGCCGGAGTTCTTCTTCTTGGCTTGACTCAACAACCTTCCCACCCAGGCCAGTACTTAATTAAAGTAAAGGCTATTTGAAATTGATTCAAAAGGATTTCAAGCGACTACCCGGATTGGAATTAGGCCAAGCTTCCACCTCAAGCCATTGATGCTTCCGCCCCTTTATCGGGGCCAGATCTTGGACCAATGAAACTACCGACCTTTTCCTCTCGATTTTGTACTTGATCGTCTCCGAGGAAGTGGTCACGTAAAAGGGAAAGATTTTTAATTTACTAAAATAGAACATTCATGCGAGCGTTTCCAATCTTCTTCTTGAAGCCCCTTACCTTACTTACCTTAATACTGCCTCTTGGGTTATTCTTCTCCACTAACCAGTGCGAATTAGTAGATCTAGAATCTACTTTTAGTAATGGAGTCTCTAGAAGCCTTCCTGTTGGGATGTCCCTGCTACGGATACTTTTTCCACTTCGCATATGGGCTTTATATTCTCTACGGCGTCAACCATAAGTTTGATTACATCGCGTTCAGTTCGAGCTGGGCTGACATTGCCAATCAAATACCCTCCTCGCAGTGGCATGAATTCAAACACCCAATCTGGTATAGATTCCGGAATGACATTAAACTTGTTGACAGCAGTGTGAGAGTACTCCTCAGTCTTGTAACGGTAAATGTTATTCAGCTGGGTGAAGTCAAGCCAGTAATAATTTTTGATGTGAAAACTTAGAGCAGTGATGCGCTTGTCAATCCGCTCCATCAATTCCTTGCCACCACGCTCTGGTTTAAGCATCTGCTTTGCACACCTCAGGGCAAAAAAGAAGAGGGCCTGGATCTCGATGGGATAGCCATATATTCCCATCCTCCTGTCAATCATGCTACACTCATCCGCACATAGAAGTGTTGAGAATGTGTTAAAACCATCAGACAGGCAAAGATTGAGTATCAGTTTCATCCTTCTCTGCACCTGAACTGGAATGATCACTTCAAATTGAATCGTGAATCCATTCGTAAACGAAGATAGTAGCCTGGCTTGGACCCTAGCGAAAAAGCTGTTTCAAAAGGCTGAGGCCTCATTGAGAGGACGAATGAATGTTCTTTGCTTCTTCCCCTCTTCTCAAGCTCAAGCAGCCTATTCTATACCATGAGTCAATCTTCCTGAAACCCCCCTAGGGATGTTGGACGTTAGCTCAGTCGCTCCTAGAACAGCCTTAAATAGGAAATGTTAACTACCCATTGGATCAGCGGCTACTTCACTCTTCAACTCGGGATGAAATCAACAACATCAAGACCTTAGTTAGTCAGCAACGGGGAGCTGCCTTAGCTCATCGATTCACTCAAGCATCGGTACGCCCCTTACTATAGTCCTAACTTACCTCAGGAGATAACAGAACTCAAGAAAGATTAAACTAACCTCTTCCAATTGCTCATTAAGGATTTAAAAACCTAACAACCCCGAAGGAATTGTTAACTTAGGATTTAATAGTTCATTGGTCCCCTTGGATTTCAAGACCTAAGAGTCCTTGTGGGTCCACTTGAGAACGATGAATGGTGCAAATGCTTATATATTAGTAATATATATAGTTGATATAGTTGATGTTCCCTGACGAACGGAATAACCAACCAGAGCTCTGAGTTCTCACTCTCTGAACTCGCTCTCATATTGAGAAAGTGAAAGAGTGAGTTCTTCAGTAGTTGCTTCCAACACGAAAGACGAAATGGGCTTGAAGAACCGGTAAACCTCGACCAACTAAGATTGAAATGGAGCTGCTTGAGATGGATGTACTTTCCCAAAGTTGGTCCCTTCAAGGAGATCTAATAGTTCAAAAATCTATCTATTGTACCTTCGGTCACTAAATGGAGATGCTCCTACCATAGATAATTATGGAATGACGATATAATGTGGACATGGATCTTCGCATGGCTGTCCCTTTATCCTCACCTCCTTCCTTGGAGACCACTTGTGCTGCCTGCTCTTTCTTTCGATGGAGGGAAGCCCTTTCATTGGTTCTGCCTCAAGTGATCGTATTTGCCCCGCTCTTCGCTCTGTACAGAGAGAGAAGGACTACGGTAAGAGTCAATTTGAAGTTCCTCCATATCACTCCTTCGGATCCGCACAAGACCTCCAACAACGGATTCCGCATTACACTCTGTCCTCCACTGCAGAATCTGCTGAGGATAAAGATTCTTATTCTAAATCTCTGTCTTTCACCCTATTTACTTTACGGATGTGAGACCGACTTCTCAGAGTTGGCTAAGAAAGCAGTCTATAGTGAAGTTTTCACAAGTAAACTACTTCTATTGAGGATACGATTTCTGAGGAAAGATTCATTTTCTTTATCGCCGAGCTTCGCTTTAGGGAGGGAAGGAACAGCAAAGCAAGGCATAAAGGAATCTTACAAATGTATTTTTGTGTAAAAGCAAAAAGAGCTTCTCTCGCTCCGGGGGCGCTGAAAGAGCGAATCCCAACTTCGGTTAAAGACATAACTGCAAAGAGGGTACCTTATGAGAAATTAACCCAACCCAAAGATCCTAATCTATCCCAATTGAGTAGGTTTATGAGTCGTTGTAGTCCTTGAGTGCCTGGTTTTCAATAGCTTTCTTTACTTTCTTTTTGGTCATTCCACATTCTTGGGCTCTTCCTGGAAACTACTTTTTCGTCATGATGAGAGAAAGGTGAACTAGAGGTTTAGGGGGGGGGTCCCCCACTAAGTCATTGAAATCATAGAATTTTCTCTCCCGCAAACAATGGCATCAAGGCAATTTCCCTTCCTTTCAAGCCCCTGCCCGCAACCTCTTGAATCAAGGACAGCGTGCCCGCCAAAGAAAGACTTAACGGCAGATTCTGTTGAAGGGGCGTAAAGCTGACGAAAGAAGGAATCCGCCAATCACTTCATTCAAGCTTTGGAATTCCCCTATCACTCTAATGAGACATTAGGAAGATAGAAGGACCTTGGTCACGCTACCATAGGTGATGGTATTATGACTGTTAAGGGTCAATTTGGAGCTTTTTCCTGGTCGACCTGGTGGGTCTTCGAGTGGCTCCTCGAAATGGGCTATGTCACTCAATATGAATGATCTAGAAATGGGGAGCCGGTGGAAGTTGGGTTATTTATATCCACGTATTGATGTTTTTCCGAGAGCTTCTCAACTGGATCCATGAGCAAGACCTCTGCTTTTATCTTAATAGGTTAGATAAGCTGCTCACTAAGGTTGGCCCTCCCCAGATAGCCTTAGCTTGGATCCGGACTCCACTCGTGGATTGGAAGAGGCTGCTACATATATGCTACCTCCAAAGGACGAAATTAGTACACAAAGTAAAGTTAAGTTACTTCGGCGTGTACATAACCCCTTCTTGGTGCTCTTTCTCCGGAAGCTAATCCACCCCAATACAACCTGTCTGGCCTTTCACAAATCTTGCCTTTCTACCTTCCCTATTTACTCCATGAATTAGCGTCGACCTCTCTTTTCAGCGTAGAAACTTGCAGGTTCGGGAGCTGAATCATCGTAGAAAAAAAAAGAAATACTAATGGAAGAATTGGTTTGTCAAAACCGGTTGGAAAGGGACCAAGCTCAGAGTCAGAGGCGAGTTGACAGACAAAAGCTTGGATGTTGTGATTTCGCCTTTCCAGTAGCGAGTGAAACTCGGGCAGAAAGGGTGTTCAAACCGGGTGTTGAGGAAACCTTCGTCAGGAGGTTTCTCTTTGAGGAATCGCCGTTCTTCGCTCAAAATGATTCAGGAGACCTCTGTTCCCCTTTTTGCCTGTTTAATAGCTTGAGACGAGTACAATGAGGATCAGAACCGGACAACCCCCGTTAGTCAAGCCCAGTTGAAATGCCAGTCAGGAAGGCTCTCGGAAGGTTAGGAAGGACAGGGTTTCAAACCTCCCTTCCCTTTGCTTTCAATCTGTCTTGTGTCACTCCAGCTTTCGCTCAAGCCATTCTTTGGACTTACTTAATAGGGGCTCCCTGACGATCCCGAACCTTCCAAAAGTGATGGGTATGTGTTGTTTTGTTTCTGTTTCTTGGCACTCTCTTTCTTTGTTATGCCAACCTAAAAAAAAGAGATAGGGATACGGAGCTTGACTTGAAAACAAACAATTGGCACAGCCCCCCCTCTCACTTAAAGGCAGATAGGGCACTTTTTGCCTTCCTTAAGTTCAGGATACGAAAACTATTCCTCCCCACTAAAAAGAGCGATTGAGAGTGGATTTCAGGTTCGATAGTGTCGAGAAGGTATTAGCCACCGGTGACCGTACTTTCGTAAAAGCACCATTGGGCGGTGGATGGAGAAGGAAGAGAGAGGGCAAGTAAGCTAGGAATTGCTTATAGTAAGATGCGCGGACCCAGGGCAGTGGACGGGATTAGAAGGCTTCTCCAAATCCCACGTATGAAGCTGAAGCACCCGGTTTACGAATCAATCAAAGGAGCCGCAGACGCCAAAAGATGTATCCTATCTTCTATCCTAAGCGCGATGGACGAGCACCCGGACCGGAGGCTGCCCGCCCGGATGACAAGATCTGATGTCAAAGAGGGGCCCCCTTCTCGCAGGCATGGCTTTCTAAACAATCAATGACCAAGTCTCGCCTATGAAAGCGACACGCGAGACAAAGTTGATGGAAAGGACCAACGACGAGTTTTCTAGAGAAGGAGGAGTAGGAGGAGTCAGTCTTCTTTGAAGATCGAGGAAGAAATCGGACAATTATGCCACTCTATTTTCATTACGAAGATGTATTACGTCAAGATCTGTTGCTCAAACTTCATTACGCCAACGTTATGGAAGTTCCTGGATTGTGTGAAATAAGAGTAGTACCAAAGGCACCCTATGATTTCATAATCAAAAATGGAAAATTGGCTATGGAGATTTCGTGCGGTCAGAAATTCATACAGACACAAAGGGGTTCGACAGGAAAGTCGTTTCGATCCAATCCATTCTTGGGGTCTTTTAAAGACAAAGGATATGTTAGTGACCTAGCACGACAAAGCACTCTCCGAGGGCATGGAATGTCTAATTTTTTGGTCAGAATCTTGACAGTAATGTCTCTGTTAGATTCTCCGATCGAAATACGGGAAAACTCCATTCAATTCTCGATGGAAACGGAGTTTTGCGAATTCTCCCCTGAACTGGAAGATCATTTCGAGATCTTCGAACATATTCGAGGGTTCAATGTGACTCTTGTCACTTCGGCCAACACACAAGATGAGACTTTACTACTGTGGAGCGGCTTTTTGCAAAAAGATGAGGGGGAAACTCAGTAAGATGTCGGAGAAGCGAAATATACGAGATCACAAACGTAGATTGCTCGCGGCTAAATATGAATTGAGACGAAAGCTTTATAATTTTATAAAGATCCCGATCTTCCTAGTGAGATGCGGGACAAACATCGTTATAAGTTGTCCAAGTTGCCAAGAAAAAGTTCCTTTGCACGAGTAAGAAACCGATGTATTTTCACGGGTCGCCCTCGTTCCGTATATGAGTTCTTTCGAATTTCTCGTATCGTTTTTCGTGGATTAGCATCTCGAGGTCTTTTGATTTTGATGGGCATAAAGAAATCGTCTTGGTAGCTACCACCAAACCAATAGAACAAGGGTTAGCTCTGCAGCTGGTCCACAAGCAAGGTAAGTAGGTCCATTACCGGCCGGCTCTGGACCGAAAAGACCTAACGGAGTAATCCCTTATCTCGGATCAGAGATGCTAACGGGGCGGGAATCGAAGTGGGGGACCTCTCTACCGCGCCTGTGTCTATCTCCTGTCAAGTATGCTCCCCAGACATAGACTACGTACAGGGTAGTACTCTTGGAAAGATAGAATATCACCGCGTGAACATAACATTAAGTTACGAATATAACTCCCGAGGGATCGACCAAATCCACTTCTTTTCAAAAGTTACCCGCCGATGGCATCATCAACACCTGGGTCACAATCCCCATTGTCATTGGACCGGGTAGCTGTGGTACTAAACCATCTCGATCACGGGTCTCATTCTACAAGTTTTTCTGTTCCGGCGCATGCATAGACGGAATGACAAATTAAGGGATTGGGCTTTTTCCCACACCGGAGGGCACAGCCCAAGAAAGTGCAGTCGAAGTTCCAAGTTATAATAGAACGGTAGCTCACTGAACGAAATCCATTTACATTTAGTAGGGAAGTTGTTTTCCCGCCCCGGCGTAGTAAGAATCAATAGATTCACCAAGGAAAGGTACAACAAGGGAAAAGCAATGCTTTTTCTTAGCGCCCGTTCTAACGAGTTAGCCAATCCACTTCTTTTCTTCACTTTTGTAGGCCAAGGTGTAAGCGAACATAGATGAGCTAACCAGCATACTTTCTATGTTGAATAGAAGGCAGGTATCTTTCTTTTTGAATGAACTAAACCACCCCTCCAACGCAAAGCAAGAGAGGCTAGCAAATAAGCAGACGAGAACTCTACTACCCAAAGACAGCTGCTACTGGAGAAGAAAATAGGACTCAGGAGTGGAACGGAGCGGAAGAGTTAAGGAAAAAGGCTCTAGAGAGAAGGGTGTAGTAAGCTAGAGATTTGTAATCTGTCTTTGTTCCAGAGGGGAATGAGTGTTGATGGATTGCCCACGGGGCAGGGTGAAAACGAGATCTCTTTCCTCTGGCATACAGTGACCTTCCATGCATGGATTCAAAGCATTGAATCGACCGCAAGAAGTGCCCCTTTCTTTAGTGTGGAGGGGGGGACCTTTACTTTCCCAGTCATGTCAATCATTGCGATTGGCCGAAGACTAAAGCGAAGAGTGAATGAGAAGATCCTAAAGAGTGACTCAGCACCGGACGTTAGACTTGTGGTGTGAGAAGCATCTGCCTCGGGACCGGACATTAGAGTTGTGGTGTGAGAAAGCGGAAGCAGATATGCCGATGGCTGGAAGGTAGCTACACGCCTCAAAAAAGAGATTGACTGGGCAAGGAAGGGAGGCCTTGAGTTGAGCTTTTCCACCTAGCCAAAGCCAACCTTCTTTCTTTGATATTCTAGCTCGTGGGGCAAAAAGAAAGTCCTTTGCTTTGCTCCTATCGATTCTAGTTCTGTACCCACCCCCTTGACTAACTCACAGAAAGACAAGTCAAAATCAAACGTACATACAATACACTTTTTAAGAAGAGCACTAACGGGACTCTAAGTGTTGAGAGGGTGAGAGTGAGCTTTACTACTACTTTACTCCACTACTTCCTTCCCCGCCTATCACTCTGGATTAGTGGATTTAGATACCTCGTCCAATCCAGATTTTGAGTCAGTCTGTATCCATCCTCTCCTTGCCCAACAATTGGTTTTCAACCTTTTGTTGAGTCAATTCTGGAACTCGATTTCGAATCCATCCTCCCCTTTTACAGGCGGACCTGACTCTACTAAAGAACTTTGAATTCGTAAACTCTTTCCTTCCTAGAGCAGAGGGCTTACTCCGCGGAAGCGGATGGGATGTGAACGGGGAGCCGGGTGCTTACGCGCCGGCGTCTGCTTATCCCTCTGTGGGTGGAGATGGTGATACAGGAAGTGTTGTGGCTTTGGGTTAGATCTTCCCCGCTGCCTCGTATCCCACTCTTCCTCGCTTCGATGGGTGACTACAAGACTTGCTTCTGAGAGCGACCTGGCCTAGATCGGGGAATACAAAACCTCAAGCTTTGAGTTCCTTCCTTTTCCAGTTTAGCTTTGCTCGAAGACTACCCGCAAGATTAGATTGACCTTTCTCCGGCCCCCTACGAGATGAGAGTTTGACATCTTCCACCGTTCCTGGCGGAGCGTGAGGCTTCTTCCCAGCCTAGGTTGAGCTATGACTTTCTTATTCTGATTATGAAAACTTCTGGTTATGAATTCTCTAGCATTCTCTATTGGCACTCAAAGGTTCACAGTTCACAATAGACTACACTTTTCAGTTTTTTCTTGCCAAATTCCTACTATCAAAGTAAAAAAAAGGTATTAAATGACCTCGAATCCCGGATATGCACTCAATAGCCCCTCATCTTGTTTGGCTGCAGTCACTCCAGATCCCTCCTGTACAGATGGAGAAGAGTAGACCACCGTGTTCAGTGAGATATCAGCTACTTGCATTCAAAAGATGTACCAGTTGTTTATGTGCTTTCGTCAGCTGACTTCGAGACCCAGAGGAGTAAATCAGTCAACATAGCACCTCGTGACTAGACAGATTCCACCAAGGAAAGATGAACCCAAAGAAAGCTCCAATCTACGTATTTCCTTCCTATTCTGGAAACCCCTTGGTTATAGCCCCTTTTCCAAGAAAAGTGTTCTTTTGTTTCCGCTTTTGACATCCTATAATTATGAATCACCAGCCCAGCCAGGAGTTGCATTTAAAATAGAAAAGAACCCGGGGTCACAATGAGAAGAATTTCCCATTTGACGATTGACGTCTTCCCTCACCCAGACCAGACATTTGGTACACCAGCAACGTATAAAACTCTTTCTTTTAGTCTCGCTTGACATCTTTTCCTCGAAGTCATGGAACTAAAAAAACTCTTCGCCTAAGCACCTGCTTATCATATAAAACCATCGCTTTTCTCCCGATGCTAATGGTAAAAAGAATTGACCAACGGCGAAAGGCGGAGAGCCAGTGGTTCGTTCGGATCTTAATAGAAATGATTTTAGACAAAGGCTTTCTCAAGCAGGCGTAGGAGAGGAGTGAAGGTAACGGGTTCTTTCTAACCTATTTGATGTAACCCCTCAATCAACAGTCGGAGACGTGGAAGCCCCTACTTGAACTTGAGATAGGCCCTTCCCCTCTCCCAATGGACGAGGTCAAAGTTGGTTTAAGGGGCTGTGCGCGCAACTAAGTTGCCGTGGCCCTTTCCCCTTACTTGAACCTGACAAGGATGAGATCGGTTAGTTTAGTGCGGAGCACGCCGACGCCGATTCTCCACCTTCTCAATCTTCTGGTACAGCCCATGGTTGTTGTTCAAGAAGCCTTAATTGCCCCGCTCCACCATCGATCGCTATGATGAGATCTCCTCAGGTACCTGTATATATAGCATGGTAGTGGGAAATCCGTTATCTCAGCACTTCAAAACCGCTGAGCCTTACTACTCTCCCCTTTGGATTTGAGTAGACCCCAAATCAAGAAAGAAGACTGCGCCAAAAGCAATGCTTTCAATCTTCCGTCTGAGCCAGGATAAAAGTCTTTACTATACTATAAAAAAGAAGCTTTTAGATGGGTTTTGCAGGCTTGCTTCCACTACTTAATGAGCAAGCTGGATCCCCTCACCTACTGTACGGAAAAGTGAGACTTTCCGTTCGGTCCCTACACATTCAGTGATTCATGATTCTTCTTAGTCGTGATTGATACAATCGTAACATGAATTTATAGATTGGGATGAAGAAAGAAATGATGTATTAGAGATTGATAGAGTTCAGTTTCTGTCCTTTTACTGGTCATGGGGTTCTTGGTCCTTTTGCTCGGTATTGCACATTGGTCAGAGCTCAAGTGGCGGTATTTCCACTCCTAATAGTAATAGCTATCTTCTTGCTTTCTTTTCTTAGTAGAATGTATTTTTCCTATACAGCGCAAGAACAGGTGAGAATAGATTGGGGGGTCAAAGCCCTATCCCACCATTGAGGAGGTAATTAAGATTGATCGAAGGATAAAGAAAAGAAAGAAGCTTGAGGATTGAACATCGAACTAGCCGCTTTGCCTCACTACTGAGATAGACCACTTCTGAGCTCCTAGAATTTTTTATATGGTCACTACTTAGCACAACTTAATAGGTGTAGCTCGGGGGTCTCTCTTAACACCATTCGCTCCATTACCTAACTAGCTAGTCCACACTCCATTTGAACCTTACTTGGAGCATTTTCTTAATTTTAGGATATTCTTTCATCAAATCAATGGGAAGGTGCAACTTGCATGAAAAACAAAGATGAGTAAAGGAGCGAGCGCGAGAAGCACGAAAGCAGATCGATACAAGTTCTCGGTTGGACATTCATGGATGGTTGCTTTCTCAGTTGGAAGTTTCTTTCTCAGCCGGATTCCAGTGGGCCAGCCCCAGTAAATCAATTCTAAGCGCACTTAGGCCTTAAACTGGGTGAAGAATAGCCAAAACAAAGAAGCTTTAAGTACTTCTCTTTCTTTTCTGTCAGCCGACGAATTTTACCTAGATTTGGATTGCTATGGTGCAATTTGAACTTATAAGGGACTTTCTGGCGAAACTTCTGCTCGACCAGTCAACAACGAGGTGTTCATCTGTGGAGAAGATTCATTCCTTTGTTTTTGTTAAGGGAAGAGTCTTCGCATTTTCAAGCTACCGATTGGTAAGGAGAATGCTTTAATTGGTAGAAGAGACGGAGTTTAGTTCAAGCAGACTCTGGAGCAATGGAAGAAGACATGCCATAGTAAGGTCTTTGCCTATGCCTTCGTTTTGTCTAAGAACTATTCAAACTTCGCTAATACCAGCCTTTGACTTCACGATCATTACTAAAAAAATGGCAGAGCTCATAACCGGATGGAGTGGTTAGCAAAACCCCAAGGATCTCTTTTTTTGTTTCATTCATATACCCCTCCTCCTCTTCCCGAAAGGTGAATTATACTTTAATCACATAAGGTCTTTCATAGCTAGAAAGGAAAACGCCGTTTTGAAAGCCTAAAAGTAGTCCCCAGATATTGAACTCGCATATTAGAAAGGTAGATCACCAAATCACTCCTTATGATAGTGAAAATCTTTTTCACTTGAATTGATACAATCGATGCTCAGTTTGCGAAATCCTTGAATTTAGATCTGGAAAGATCCGATCAAAACCTTGGCTAAACAAGTGTGGCGAAAAGGATTTTGGATCAAAAAGGGAGTTATTTCACTTGGCTAAACTATCGTAATTTACTTCCTTGGCATATTGCTTTCTATATTGTATTTAATTTCTTGAAAAACTCTCTTGCCTATGAGCCTAATGAAAAGGAGTGATCCCATCCCCTTTCTTTTTCCATGGTAGTAGGTTCCGGTGGCTTACATGCTAACGATTCCATTGGAGCTATTACATCTTAGTTAAGTAAAGCCGGCTTCGCCTGATTATCTATTGACGATCCACTTGCCATTATTTCAAAGCACTTGATTGAAGAAGTAAAGAATTAGCAATATCCCAGCATCTTATGGATACGGAACTAAACGCCTACGAGCCAAATACCCGGTACTCTTATAATATTGAGTATGGTCTTGCCTTGCTTGACAAACTCCACCCGATCGATTGAAACCCCATCCCATAGAAGGACAACTAGCGGTACGCCTTTTTGTTTCGATTTAATCTTCCTTTACTTTTTGCGAGAACATAACTTCGTTCTAATTAAAGCGGATGACTTGCTCTCTATATTGACCAGGGCTGCCCCATAATAAAAAGGGGGGGTACAGAGTTTGAAAACTCTCAAAGGTGCTCATCAGGTCGAGCTGTGAGAAGAAAGTCTAGGTCATCAAAGCCCAACCTACTCCAATTTCGAAGATTACATCTAGCCTCTTCCTTTTCACGGAACTAAATCCTCCTTCTCCAGGAGGTGTGAAAGAACCGCCCAACTAACACAAGACTAAGCATAACTTAGATATAATAGAACTACAACGGGGCAAATTCCTATTCGCCACTAAAGGATCTTCTCCAAGAAGACTGTACTATGACGATCAGGAAGAGTTTATTTATACTTTATAAAAACTGTCAGTGCCGAGTAGACTCCTTAATAAAATAGGTAGTAGGTAGCATAAGCAGCAAGTCACGGATACCCTGATTTAGTAGACGGTGATAGTCCAGTGGTGAACAAGAGAAGCAGTTGATCCAATACAACTTTATTTGTTTTTTGTCTCTCTGTGGCCTGTTAGTTCGATCAATTTTCTAAGAAATAAGTTTTCCCTTCTGCTGCTCCTTCAATGAACAAAGGCCTTACTGCTGCTATGCTATCTCACGGATTCCCTTACCACAGAGAATTAGACTCCTAACAACCATGGCTAACAACAGCCCCGTTCAAAAAGCACTGAATTGGCTCACCAGCTCGTTGTAGACTAGTCGAGAGGTCAACCGAAGTTCCATTAGTTTTAGAGCTCTTTCACCTGCACTTTGGGTTATTATCTATTTTATCTTTTTCGACTCGAGTAAGCAACTAGTTTACCTCTTTCGGATTCTTTGTAAACTCACTCTCACTACAGACTCAGTCAAGGCTATAAAACCTAGACGAAGGAATGGCTAAAACCACCTAGCTAGACTCAGTAAAGGCCAAAAGATCAATTTGCTTAGCTGCCTTCTTTCAATTTGTGATTCGAAAGGATGAACCTGCTTAGTAATTCTCTTTGGTAGCTAGAAGCTTCCCCGTAAAAAGTATGTAAACCCAGACGAAGCTATCCCAAAAGCATGAAAAGCTAGATAATTTTTACTATTTTTTATGCCATTCCAATTTCTTTTGGTCCAATGCGGTTACTGGCGCTGTCATTTCTTAATAGAATAGGAATAAAGAAAGAATATAGACTAAATGTAATTCACAACGAGAAAGAATCCCCGCTTTGTGGACTTTAGAAAAAGAGTTTCCGCTCCCTCTTAACTGCCTATGTTGCCTCCTACTCCTAGAAGGAGTCCCACTCACAAGCGTAATCATGGCTTTAGCTACTAAAATAGGGTACCGAGGAGCTAGAGGAGAAGCCGCTCTCTCTTCACCTTTTTCCTTTCAAGTGGAAGGTTTCCAATATTCCAATATATGAATTTGAGTCTGTCTCAATTGTAGTTTCCTTTCTCCTACCCCTATATGTGCGATTACCACTTCGATTGGGTTTGCTGCTCTATCGATGACAGGTTGGTTGCTTCGCTTCCTTCTCTTAATCAACAATAGGGGATAGAAGGAAGAGAGAAGAAAGGCGAGTCATTTGAGTCTGGAGATGGCAAAAGGTGCTGGAAAACAAGGATTTAGAATGGCTCGCCTTGAGGTTGACACGGATTGAAGCTAGTCTGCTTATGCTTCTCTCCCTTCTCTTTTCTTTCTCCGTTGATCCGATCAGACAAGATGAGAGAAGAAATGAGATGGATTATGGACCAAGGAATGTTCTAACCAATGCTTTGATGGGATGGCGATAGCACCAGTCAAGTGTCCAAGACAGATTCAGGCACGAGAAATTGGTTATGGTTGCTTACTATGGTATGGATTATACATCCGAATCCAATGAGAAAGCCTCTTACATCTCTATTGTTAGATTCCTTCCCTGCGGCGGTTGAGTGTTCAGTTCCTTCTCCAAGCGAGCCAAGCCATCTAGTTTCAGTCCTTAGGAAAGCAAGTTCAAACAATATTCAATATTTTTTATTTAATAGATCTCTCTCTGTAAATGCTTCTTTACTTTAAGACAATTAAAATGAAAATTAAATTGTAGCGAGGCTTCGTCGATTGAGAACACAGGCTCCCCGCCGCTTGAGGGGGCAAGCGACAAAGCCTCAGTTGTGAAAACTAAAACTCTTCCCTTCACGTAATTCCTCATTCTAAAGCAAAAAGGCTTCTGGAGAGAGGGGCACCCGTGGGCAGACAACCGGTCCTATAAAAAGTATAAAGAGGGGGGGTTAACACATATGGCTGGTTCCCTTTTGAAATCTGTAAACTTCAATAGGAAAATCCAAATGAGTAGATCCACATCAAGAGTAGTGATCAAACTATTCTCACAATCGAGATTAGCAGGTAGGAATGGATAGCTTTGTTTGCAACCAATTAGAACTAGAGAGCGTGAAGGAAACCCTCTTGCAATGTGATTTTGCGCCTCACTTGACGCCTAGACGATCTATCAATATAGCCAGAAAGATTCCTATCAAGATCCAGGGCTAGATCTAGAGGAAGGCACTCGAGGTAGAGACTCCTTTGTGAAGAATAGAGCCAAACAGCTAGTAAACAAGGGATTAATTAGGGGCTCGTTGATAGCATTCCTCGCGAAATGGAAGTCAAACTGCTACTGCTAAAAATGTGCATACCCCTTCTTCAGTCATTTTAGCATCTTTTGAGTAGTATTTGTTTGATTTATCCGCTCCACAACTCAGGGGCAAGGTAAATTTATCTATTCAATAAATGTCGGCTTTAGCTTTAGCCAAAAAAAGACTTGGCTAGCCCTTTTCTGGGTGGCACTCCTCATGGCTACAGTTACTAATCTAAGGCACTGGTTTCTAGGTTCAAAAAAAAGGAATCCCCCTGACCTACTTCCTTTAATCAAGTATTTGGAATAGTTCTAGGTCTCACATTCTCCAAAAGGGCAGGACAACTATACAACTATAAAGAAGGGGTTAAAGTGAAATATCTTACTAGCTCTTAGATATCCTCCAGAGCTTCCCACTTTAGAGTCTCTCCTCAAGAACTTGACTAGCACTGACCAAGGGAAAAAGCTGGCGTCTTGTTTAAAGACCATATAAGGGCCCGAGGTAGACGAGCTTAGCAAGGATAGAGAGAACCCTGTAGACCATCAATATCAATGGGCGATAACCCGCTTTTGAAAGCCTGGGATTAGTTCAACAGAAAGGGAACTCGGGACAAGAGAAGGGAAAGCGAGAGCTTGCTTGACCGGTAGTAAGGGAGAGTCATATTAGTAGTCAGCGTAGTAGCTAGTTTTTGTTAGTTAGTAGCATTGGGGCTAGAGTTCACAAGGCTCTTGTATCAATTCAGGTTCTGGACCGCTCCAAGTAGTCAGAATCCGGATGTGAGTGATTGCTCAAAGTATTAAAATAATATACTCTATAGTCATGGTAAAAACTAAGAATTCTACGGAACCTTCTTTTCGTTTCGAGTTTTTACTTTACCTTGGCGGAGCATAGCAACTGGGGGCAAGCCAGGGAGTAGTAGGCAGGAAATTCAAAAGATGGAGATCAATACCAAGAAGGTGTAGAATTGGAATGGACTAGGGTTAGGAATTCAGAGCTATCCCATTCCCATGGAAGAGCCATATCAAGGAAAGTGGGATCTCCGGAAAAACAGATTAGCATGCCTATGCCAAAGGAATGGAAGAGATCAAGAACGGGATCTGGGATATAGATAAAGAGAGAAAGCCCAAGGGCTTCCTGAACTGGCGGGGCTGGATGACCTTTTGGTCAATAAGTAGTTCCCCGACGTCTGAAAGAGATAGCCCGGTAGCAATTTCTGCTTCTGGAAGTGGGCGGACTAGAAACTACTCAACTAGTAGTAAGGGGGTGAAGGAATGAAAGAAGTTCGGAACTAGAATGAAAAAGGTGCAGGCTTATAGAAAGCTAACCGTGAATCAACTGGACTGGGCTTGAAAGGCTACTCTTCCTACTTGGAAAACCAGTATTTGAGTAGCGTAACTAACGGAGAAAGCGAAAGTGCCCATCTCCCGAAGGAGAGGAGAGAACTCGTTTGGTATGAAAGAATGTGAGTTGAAGGCTAAGTTAGTTGTCGCCCTTGAGTATAGGGCTGTTGTACGATACCTATAAAGTTTCTTAGACCGAGCCCAATGCATTTGAATAAAGTAAGCAAATTCAGTGTTGGTTGGCCATCTCGGTGATAGCATGCTCTCGTAAAGAAAGCACGCCGACTAGTTGACAGGTTAAAGATCTGTCTCTCCTTTCTTCATTGAATTCATTGGACTGCCTATTAGCGGGTTCCCTATTATTTGAGTCTTGGTCGAGCCATTCCGGCTACAGGACCGAAAATAGCCAGGATTGGGATCCCAAAGCGCTTTCCAATAACTGAACCCCATTGTCAACCAAGCTACGGAATCCAACACTTAAAGCCTAGTGCCCTTCTAAAGTAGTAGTTCCGGCTTTACGTAATAGGGACATCTCAAGTCTTATATATGGACCCTTCTTTCATAAAATGTACTTGATCCGAACAAGTCAACTACTAGTATAGTTGTTTTTTCCATATGCATATAAAGGGCAGGTCTTTCTTCGAACTGAGCAAATAAATATAGATTTGATCTGCCCTCACTAACAAGATTTGCTTTCGCTTTATAGGAAAGCACCCACTTTACTAGCTTTATAACCAGATGCCAAAACATTCTGTGTGGTGAGAGGCGAGCGAAGTGAGGACGACTGTCAAGAGAGAAAGGAACGAAGGAGACGAGAGCAAGTTGGAAACCAAAGCCGTAGCGCGTCAGGGCCTCTGTTTGCTCATCCCCCCTCCCCTGTGCCCATAGTTCATAGTAAGGGGGGCCAAGATACGGCTTAAAAGCTTGATGTAGGAAACGTCAAGTCAAGCCATAGTGCGCTAGTAGCAAACTACGGAGCAAGTGACAGAACTACTGATATTAGGCTTCACTGACTAACTAAACTTTCTATCAGTAGGCTAGGCCCAACAGCAAGATACGGCTGCTTTTAAGCCTACTTCATAGCATAGATAGTGACTTAAATTCACTTTTCGATTCTTTATCTTCTCACAATTGAAGAGAAGCGTAAGCGATTATAGGCTGCTCTTCAATCTCAGTACAGTAAGCGATTAGATTGTCAGTCGAATCGCCATCCATAAGAAGGAATCATTCACGAAAGAGTAATGACGTAGCCACCGGTTACCGATCCGGTACTCTTTGGCGATGGTTCCTTGTCTTTTGCCTTTCGATCTGGATTCTCTTCTTATGAAACGGTTTCCCTTGTCTTTGATTGGTGCAGACCGACCTAGTAAGGTACCTTTGGGCGGTGGCACCTTCTCTTTCCATCTCACAACAAGAGCGAGTCAACAATCGAATCTGAATCTATATTCTATATATAAGATAAGACATTCCCGAAAACCTTTAGAACCCAGTAGAAAGAACGCTTCAGTCATAAGTTAAGAACACTTTTCACCACTGGCTAGATCCTTCAGCCAAGCCCTTGGAAGGGTTGAAGGGCTCGCATGTGCCTTTCTTCCTTAACTAAAGAGTAGACCACCAGCGGTTCGGATAGAACCTTTTCTGAACATAGCTTCCGCAATCCACTTTTTCTTTTCTCCTGGGGCCCTGCCAACGATGGATGGGTTCCGGTACTACAAGGGAATGTTCATTCTTAGCTTTACGCCCGAAAAGCATTCTTCATCGACAGCACCAAATCGGAAGTCAAGGGAATGGGTACGGAAGGGATGTTTAACCCCCTGAGGGAAGTAGCTAACAGAATAAATATGGATTAGTGGTCAGGCATCATTTGTCTTTATCCCCCTTTGTCTCTGTTTAGGTGCGGTAAGTGCGCAAAGGTGGTCATAGGGCTCAAGATCTCACCCCCTTTCTCGGTCAACCCAAGTGCTCGTGTTTTTCACTGATTTATCCCGGCACCACCAGCTCCATCAGCCGGTGTGTGTGAGCTTCGCTCCTTATAGCTCTACACCGCCGCCGGCCACTTTCGCTCCTCTACCATATTAGATTCATGATTCATTCTTTGGAAGTTAGGCACGTGACTCGATAGCGCAGGCACAAGACCTTTGAATGCAAACAAAGAATAGCGAGACCGCATATCAAAAGGTTTGGAACCCAAGCTTACCTTATTATTATGAAAAGGGGAAGGTTTGATAAAGGGTAGTAGGTGTAGGTCTTTCCAGCCGGATTCATTAATGCAATGGAACTCCAAAACTTGAAGAACTGGTCTTGGAAGGAAATATTTATTCAAATCATAATCTTTCAGAAGCTTTTCTCGATCTATCTTCTGGTCTGCTTTATCTTTGTATATAATAATATAATATGGTTAGCTCTTTACTCGTTAGATGGGTTAGCTCTATGCACTCTTTGTGATTCCTCGGAGTCATTGGCTGCGGGTTCATCTCTCTCTCTAAAGGTCTTTAGAAGTGCAATCCTACAAGTCAAGTCTCAGCAAGTAAGATTATTGGCCCCAACGACTTCGGAACGGGCATTTTCGGGGACTAGCCCGCTTCCCATTACTCAAGATTCCTCGCACATAATTAAGGGAGCCATTGAAAGGTGACTAAAACACCAGAAACGGGGACTACCCGAGCTAATGATAGAGGCAAGAACACTTTCCGGCCAAGTCCCATTAATTGATCATAACGATATCGTGGAAATGCTGCACGGACCCATATATATAGAAACAGAAAGAGAATCACCTTGATACTAAACCGGATCGAGCCCGGGATCTTCTTGAAAATGGGAAGATCTAGGATAGGCGGCCAACCTCCTGGAGAGAGCGATGTGCATGGACCAGGTGAGTAGGGATGCAGCTCCGTGGACCGCTCGTCGGGCCTGATAGGTGGTGGTATCACACCCTTCTCAAAGGAACCGTACGTGACACTCTCGCGTCATACGGCTCCGTCCCGGAATCAGGACCCCCCCTTTCCTTTGACCAACGGGTCCTCGAACCAAGCTGCCCCCCCTATGGCTCCCCTATTGGATGGGTAAGCCACTTTCCCATAAATTTAGAAAAAGGAGGGCTTTACTAAAAAGTACGTTAGAATCCAGCCCTTTCTCCAATAATAGGGCATAAATATAGGAGAGAGTCGATACATCCGTAAAATCCGGATTGATCGACGAGATTACATTTTGTGCGAGCTCCGTCCAGGAGTGACCCAGGGGAAGTGTTGCAATCCCATGATTCACACACTTGAACTCCAGGAGAGTCGCTATCTCGTCTATATACTGTTCCGGAGTGAAAGAGTGAACATTATTAATGCCCAGCTCTCCGGCATACTCCGAAACGCGACGATAAATGGGTTCTGGCGCGGGCGGGGTATGAGTAAAGAGAGTTTTGAGTGGCTTTTTCAACACGAAAAAGCCAATAGCGACTGCAGCTCCCGCTGAAACAATTGTAGCAGCTCCGGCACTCATTGCATCTTCTAACATCTCGAGTTGAGAATTCTCGTCACGCTTTTTCATTCACTGTTATGGATTTCTCGTCGATTCTTCCCCTCGTTCCTTTTCTCTTGGCATCTTACTTGGATAGCGAAGCTATCTTTTCGATCTTGTACCCTATGTAGGCTTGCTTCGCATAGGCTACACAAGCTGCGGAGCGGTACACTGAACACCAACCCAATCTCGATGACTAAAAAAGCAAGAAGCACTTGACTCACCATAGAAGAGATCGAAGGAGATTCGAACTCCCATTGCCTTTTTTCCTTCCCGATCTTGACCAACTACTTATCTATATCTATGTAATTAGATCTCCCCACCCACTGCTCCTCGCGCAATTGCTTTCTTTCCTTTAAATATGTCCAAGTCCGGTCTGTTCCCTGCTCTCCTTTTTCTTTCCACTAATCGAGGCCACTCTCTCGGTTCTCCAGCGTCTCCCAACTGATGGTACATTTGAGCAGAGTGCCCCACCACTTTTTTTTTGGTCTTGTGGCTAATCTAGACCAGTAGACTTTCTACCTGCAATCTGCTACTGATCGATGGCCTCTTGTAGTTATCTACTATAGCCCGAGTCAGATGTTGTTCGGCCGCGTCATCCATTGTTCATGCTGCATTTGGGCTAAACACCTTTTTCTTATCACGCCCTTTTTATTGTCAATAAATAAACTTCTGTTTGCTTCACTACAGGTAAGCAATTAGGGTAGACGTCCTCTGGGCCTCTTTTCTCACTATCCCACCATTTCATGGTTTGCTTGGCTGCGGAGCGGCTTTCTCCCGGTACGAGTCGATTCCTGGCCTATGCTCTTCTTGGTGATGCCGTAGTCATTGCCGATAGTAGGGTGGCTGGTGAGTCAAAGTCCCTCTTGGAATCGTTGGGAGTCTTTCTTTCTTCCCCAAAGTAAAGACTTTGCCTGGGTCTAGTTTGCTAAGCGATACTTTGTGTCAAGGCGGGGTCATGTGATCTGTCTCCAATGACGTTGAGATTGTTGCGCACGTGCTGGCTTCGGCCTCATGGCGGTGCAAGATCAAGATTGTGTGCAGAAATTCTCCATCTTTGCCCGGGGCAGATTATCCTTTAGAGTCTTGGTTGGGGCTTGGCGCCCCGTTAAACCCTTCTCTCCATGGCTTAGTGATCTATTACCTGAGAAATCCGCTTAAACCAAAGGTTAGTACCGTTAGAGTTGACCTTAGATGGAGAGGTATAGATCCTGGAGCGCACCTTGATCAGCCGTTGGATTCAAAAGTGGCTCAAATCTGTCCATTGTTTTCATACCGTGGCTTTTTATCCATATCCTCGTCTCCAAGATCTCCTTTATGGTCCTACCGTATAAACTTACTGGAAGCGTACGAACCGGAGCGATGAGATCATAAGGTTCGGGCTGCTATGGAAATTATATGAAATAGTGACCATCAGGCAGGGGCATTCGTTGGCTACCACCAATACAGGCGTCTACTAGTGTTGCCTTTCCGAGGCAAAGATTCTCTAATGGGGAACCAGTGAAGCTTGAAAAACTTCCAGGTGATAAGAAAGGCAGGGCATAAGACATTAGACAGAGTCAATTGCCTTGTCTTGGAGAGTGAATAGCCTATTGAAGTCTTCGGCAAGAACAAACAACCTGACGCTTGCCTTTGAAGTATGCTTCTTCTCACCGTCAGCATCCCTAGTTTGCGCATCCCCTTTCTTTACAGAACCTCCGTTTGCTGGTCACGGTACTACATGAAAAGAAGCAAGGGTGACGGAACTACAGAAGATCTTACTATATATAAGTTGATAATTCAATTGAAAACAGGAGTCTGAAAAGGAAAAGGCTGATAAGCCAGAGCGTGAGCAGGGTAGAACTGGTCTGAAACCAACCAATACAGTACTAAAACTAGATGATAGGTCCATTGTCACTCCTGAGGGTCTGCAAGAGAGGACGTGCCAGTCGAATTAGTAGGTTGGAGTTACCTGAGAGATTTGATCGTAATGAATCCCAACCGCCAGATTCTCCTTCGTCTCCTAATTCTCAATCTATTTCATCTCCTGCGTCTCCTTCGTTACTATCGTAACTCATAGCCTGCGTCACCTTAATCTCGACTGCACTACGGCTTCACTATCACTACTTCTTATGCCGTGGTTGGTTATTCAATGCAATTGATGCAAGATCAGTACTGCTCAAAGCTAATGACTTTCAAGGCAAAGGGAAGGGGCGAACGAAGCAACTTGATTTAACCAACAGGTTCTGTTGAATCACCTTCTGTGGATTCTGTTCTTTCTTCTTCCTATACTTATCTCTTGCACACCCAAAAAAGCGTATTTTTCTTTTTATAGCTTTAGCCGATCTTCAATTGCTGCATTTCATACACCAACAACCGAACTCATAGCATGGGGAGAGACAGTCCGTAACCAACCATAAGAAGTAGAGCGTCAGCTTGTATTTTGCTAGTAGACGCTTGTTGACTCGGATAAGAATGACAGCGCTACGGAACTTAAACTATCAATCAGTATGAGCAAACAGAGGAGGTGTAACAGACAGAAAACAGAGAAGGGGCCGAAGATCAATGCCAATAGATAAGTTGTTACGATAGTGACTAAGGATGTGCAACAGTTGAGAAGAGCTTTAGCCAAGTTTCCTCAATCGATCTAGTTAATTCTGAAGCAGTTTCAGTCCCAGCAACCACAGCACAACAAACTGACGGAGCAAACAACTACATAGCAAACGGGGGAGACCAAGTCTCTTTAGCGAGCCGAATGTTAAGTAGCGAAGGAAGCTCTTTTAGCCGAGTTGAATGAGTCGATCTAGTTTACTTCTCTTGATTGTGCATTTCCTATTAGCTCCTTCTATGCTCCACAAAAAGCTTATTTTGCATTGACTCGCTTTAGCACGAACTCAGACAGAGGGAAGAGATGAATTAATAGACTCAGTCGGCCTTGATGCTACTTTATTTACACTACACCGAGTTTGCCGGGTGAAGGAGATGGAAATCCATTTTACCTATAGGTGAAGGAGAGGAGCAAAAAGGGAAGCAACTACTTTACCTTGATTTAATTAATGAAAAAGCGCTTTCTGTCCCGAATGTACAAAATGCCACCCTGTTCACTTGATTTGATTAGATAGTTGACTCTCGATTGAAGCTGTCATCACTAAGGTAGCCCTATACAGGAGAATAGCGAACTGATTTCCTACCTTGAAACGTATGGGAAGAAGCCCTCGCAAGCTCTCTTGACCGGCTTGTTGCTTTGAGTAAGCTGCTTCAGTTAGATGCACGTCATGCTTTGGATCGGGGCGGTGGGAGTTTTTCATTCCTAGTGGGTCATCACATAAGTGTGGGACTTCCATCAAGTTAGTTGGCAAGAGGAGTTTCTGTTAGAATAGAACTCTCCCATTGTTCCCAATAGTTAGATTTTATGCGTTGAGAAGCAACCCAATGACAATTGGTTTCCAGAAGAAGGGAAGGTAGAAGCTACCGAGTGCGTGCGGCAGCAACCAGAGACAGGCGAGGCAGAATTGATCTCTTTCTTCTCGTTGACTGGATAACGATCTCGTACATCAGTTCAGGCAGTTCGGGCAGCTGAAACGGTCTTCTTTTCATCAGATAATGGATACCGAGATCGAGTTGGCGCTCACATAGAAAAGTGCACTATGGAAAATGCCGCAGCCTCTCCGGCTTCAAGCGAGCCCGAAGTTTCATAATTTCTTTCTTTATCGCGATCTCTTTTTTGTTCCAATTTCCTCCCTTTCTTGCTCATCAACCGGGAATCAAGATTCGATCGGTGTGAAGTATGCGTGCTGTTCATCAGTTGAGCGATCCACCGGTGGAGAGTAAGCGAAGGAAACCGCGAGGTTTCGCATGGCGCTAATGGGTCTTTCTTTTTCCTATGACGAGAGACGGGAAACCCATGTCAAACGTGCCGCAAACGGTCTTTGAACTTACTTGCCTGCGCAAACACACCCGTGCTCACAACGCACTTCCATGCTCTCGAAATGCCCGCTGCCCCCATTGGTTGGTTCTTACCAGAAGACGTTCCAGCAAGGAAGGATTCGGAGGGATCAACCGGGGCGAGGAGTCTTTCTCAAAGAAGACGTATGAGACAAAGTCATTACACACTACGAGAGGAGGGAGCCCGCTTCCTGTTCAACATCCTGAGAAGGAGGTCCTTGATGAGAGCGTTTGTTTACCGCCCTCGTATGGCTACCAGCATGCCGGGAATGTCCCTAGCCTTTTTTATGGATATCCCTGACTTTCTCATCGATGAAGGTCAGAGACATCCAGGGATGAATCGATATCAATGTACCTGTCTGTGCGAGCTGCCCTGCGCCCAACCAAAAGGGAGTGAAAAAGTGCGTTCCAAGTTGGGGATTTAGCTCGTGGAGATGATCTTATCGGAGAGGCGCGAATCAATTGATCAACTTGGTCGTCCGGGCTAGCTTAGTAGCAAGCTCTATCTTGAAAGAGGTACCACAGCAGACTTCTGGTGAGTACCGGGTAATCTCAAACTAGGATTCAAGGGATCGACCCGGCCTTGCATCGCCCTATCTTTGTCTTCAAAATATGCCTGAGAACGGTAAGTCCGAAAATGCCGATAGAAAGGACCCAAGGCATTCATCAGCGCGGCATACATGTCATGAAAGGCCCATTGAGAAAACCCTTGGGGTGAGCCCCATGGGACTGATTGGGGCCGGTTCGTTTTTGATTGAGCTTGATTGAAACTAGCTGTGAGGAACTCCTCTGGCCAAGGTGAGGAGTGGGGTCATCCCTGTGGAATAAATCCAATAAATGGAAACCTGGCTGTGTCGCAAGGTCTAACGACCGCTTTGAATGGAGCTTGCTTTCAAAAAAGTCACGGGGCGGTAGATTGACGAACAAGGAAGTCAGAAGATAGGTCGACTCGAATCTCACTGGCAAACTCTTATGGTTAGTTCTTGGAGAGGTCTCCTGGACCAAATCTCTATGTCCGAAGAGGAGTAGACAACCTTGATTCGGCTTGATCCCATGTCTTTGCCTCTTCTGCAGACTGAGCTCGCTGATTGATTTAGTACCTCCGGATGGCAGCTTCTAACTTTGATTCACGTCGATCAGCACGCTGACACGCTCCCAGAGCATGCAGGAATGTCCCTAACTTATTGGCTTATTGGTGGATTTCCTTCTTTATCGATCAGGATCGGAGCCATTGCTATTAATGATATGACTGCTACTATTACTATAGGTCAGAAACCTGCTATGTCGACAGCAGAAGAGAAGAGGCCATGTATCGAGGAGCGAGTTTAGTATACGTTACGAGCCAGTAAAGGTATAATAAGAGTTCCGCCTCAAGCGAAGTGAACGAAGGGAACAGAAGCCCGAGCGAAACGATTCCCCTGGTAGTCTAGTCTATCGAGTGATTCAAGGGATTCCCCGAGTTTAGTTCCTGCTCTATCCCCCTCGGGGGGAATAGACTGCTATAAGAGGTAAGATAAGATAGGTCGTCCCTTCCCTTACTCCATTCCCTCCTAAAGTCAGGAATGGCGGGACGGTAAAGAGCTACTAAAAGGATATCTACAGTATAGGTAGAGGTAAGCCACCTTCCTTAAAGAGCTAAGAGTCCATTGAAGAAGATCAGACGAGCAGACGATAAGATGATAAAAGGATTCCTAGCTAAAAGACCGAGTCCAGCGATCAAGCAAAGGACTACCATAATAGTGGGAAGCGGCACTTCCAGACCAGAAGCTGGAGGAACTACAGCTTATGCTGGTAAATGGTTGGCAATCTATCATTCAAGCTTTCTCTCTGAAGCTGTATGAAACCTTTCACCTCTACTAGCCCTATTTCAACAAGGCTTGCTTCTCTTATCAGCAGAGAATCTCTTCCTTAGACACCCCTCAATCCCAAAAAGGGAGACTATACCACTAAAAGAAAAAGAAAAGTCTTCTGTTCCTCCTCTCCTCAGTCTAGCCGGTAAAGGCTGATCGCGGTAAGGGCTGGTTACGATTGAAAATACACACTATTTTAGCTTAAGCTTACCATTCTGATTGCAGAAGAGGAAGTACGACGAGTACGGTATGAAATAGGTTGGCAAAGAACAGAGTAGTTAAGTATCAAAACCCGACAGAACTCTTTCTTTCCCGGAAGCCTATCCCTCTTTTGATGTATGATACCAGTCGAGTACAAAAACGTAGCAACAATCGCTTGTACTTGTGGGTCCTTTCCCTTCATCGAAAAAATATGTTTCCAGCGAGAGAACAGGCTCAGACGGGAGCAGAGCCGAAAGCAGATCCATACGTTGATCCAGTCAAAGAACTAGTAGATCCCAAACGAAGAGTTTTATTCTACTGTCGAAGAGGAAGAGAAAGGCCTATTCCACCAACTACTCTTTCTCAACTTTAGGGATATTTCATACTTCTTCCAACTACGGTAAGGAGCAAAGGAAAGCTTAAGAACTACATGAGTCGCCCACTCGTCCCTCTGGAAAGAGAAAGAAGATTATTAAAAAAAAAAAGGGGTTACCGGATTGAGCTTTAAGCCTAGAACGCCAGAATGGATAGACTACCTTTTTTCTTTTTCTTTTTTATTGCCGCCTACCTCTTCCTCAAGCTCATAGCAGTCAAAGAATGAAATGAAGACAAAGTCAGCAGTCGTCATCCGAGAAGCTATGGGAATGAGAATGTTGACGATGAAGCTGGTCAATCAGTGCCAGAGCAAGGAAAAGGTCAAGTGTAGGGGGACGATAAGCCTATATATAGAGTACGTCGCAATAAAGGAAACCAATAAGACAGTTTGCTCTTACCGCTTGTGCCTTGTAGTACCAACTAGAAGTAGTCCCAGTCCCAGTTCCCACTAGAAACTATAGGTCTAGGGTAGGAGGCTGTCGGGACTGAATGACTTACACTCGATAGAAACTAAACTGAGACTCTCGGATTCTCCATTTCCTTTTGCGGTTTCTCTCTCTTGTCGGATTCCTTAAAGAGTCCTAATAGGTCTAACCTACTTTAACGTTAGTTTTGCTTAAGGAAAACGATAGTTTAAGTAGCTCGATGTATACCCGGCACGAAGTCCTCAGGTCCGAAGGTGATGAGCAGCGGAGCGGTCATTAAGGCTATGACCTGCTCTAGTCCTTCCGGCGTAATGTTCTCCGAGGAATGACTTAGGCCCACGGATGAGGGAGGGCTGTCAGGGGTTCACCGCTTATGGCTACGTTCAGCCAAAGAACAATTTCTATTTGTCCAGAGTTTAGACAGCTTGCCGAGGAAAGCCGTTCAAGAAGGCCCGTCAACTGGCTTTCACTTGACCTTTGAAGGTGCAGTCGATAAATCCCGTTAGTGGACCAGTTTAGACACCCTCTTTTTTTGCTTTTCTGCCCGCTCTTTCCTGCTTAAGTTTTAGTGCTAATAAAGAGGGACTAGTGCACCTAGCCCTCTCTCGATATCCACACGTCCCTCCGACAGCCTTTCCAGCACATGATGATTCCACTGAGAAAGAGGAAGCTCCACCTGGGGTTTTTCCGACCAATCCAGTGGTTTAGCCTTCCAATTACGCGATCTTTGATTCACTTTATCTCATCTCCCTTCTTGCTTGCATAATTTCATTACCTCCACTACACTCTCTTTCTATGCGAAAGAGCCCCCCTATCCATAGTTCAGTTCATCTGAGTCAGCACGCGCACGGAGATCCCTTTTTTCGTGAAAAAGAGGGGCCAAGGATTGAGTCCTTTTCTTTTGGATCTGCTACTCGACCCGTATTCTGTTACAGGTTCGTCTAGCGCTCCCTCGTGCGGATGAGATATAGTAGCCCTTAAGCTGTTGAGCTAAAGTTTCAGTGAAATCCTTCTTTTGTTGGTGCAGGTCTGGGATCAGTAGTAGCTTCCTGAGCGACGAGAGCCTTCCACCTCTGCATTGGCCGACAGTAGAACTCCTGGGTGAAAGGTAAATTCCGAAAAAGAGTAGTTTCTCCGTCTACAATATGCTCGAACCTTTACTTTAAAAATCTTCCACACCGAAAAAGCCCGTTCATCTCTTCTTTCTCGGAAAGATGGAATTGGAATCTATTTGGTAGAGTCTGCCGTGGGAAAGCCTTAGCGACCCGAATAGATAATAGCGATCACCCAGTTAAACGTATAGTTCCACCTCTGGTAACATGGTTGGATTGCTAACTTCTTCTTTTTCATTAGGGACGGGTATTTTCTTCCTCTTCCCTCTGCGGAGGGGTATGAATAGGGCATACAAGGGGCTCGATCGAAGAGAGACAGTGGTGACTCGCCAAGAAAGATTTTAGAAGTGCTACCTGGCTACAGTCGGTTGATGTTATAAAGTCCTCCATTATGGAATGGTTCTCAGCAGCACGTGAATCTCCTAACTCGCTGAAAGTGACAGCGTTTATTTCATTTTAATATATTATCTATTATATTAGCTTAGCTGAAACGGATCGAGTGTCCTACAAATCAATAGAATGAATCTAGTTCGTTCGGATGATGTACTTGGGAGGACCGTAGCCCAAGCCACCAGGCGAGGAAAGGTTTCATATGGATCCACTTCTTGCCACTCTTCTCATAATCTAATGGTGGAACTCTTCTTTCTTGAATCATATGCATTGGATTCCCAGGAAGAGACGAAAGATACTCGCGAAGAACAGTCATGGCCAAGTGGATGGAAATAGCATAAATAGAGCCAAGCCTTCTCTAAAAGAAGCAAGTGCAAGTCCCAGGAAAGCAGCTACTAGCTAATGTCAGAGGACCTTTGCTTGATTCGACTTCTGCCTTGATGTGCCTCCTTTCAATATGAAATTCGAGATTAAGTAGGTTGAGGTTGGTCAGTCACACAAAAACAAAAAGGAGTAGCGAAGGGTTCAGTTGCATTAACTTCTGCGGATAGGAGGGATAACTCGCTATTCCTAATACTAAGACTGCGTCTCTTGCATACACTTACTAAAATGCAGATAATCTTGAATGACCGTCGGGCATTTTCAGGTGGCGAAAGCCCAATGTATTCATTTTTTCTTTGATTCCGCCCGTAGGCGCTAACAAATAAGTAAGAAGCAGGTCCGATAGTGAAGTGCTTGGTACAACTCTCATGTGGACGTCCTGCTTGATACAAGCAATCAGTAGAAAATAACACAATAGGCAGAGGCTATTAGTCAAGCGGGCGATTCCCTTAGGAATTTAGTGAATATGATACCTTCTATTCTATTGATCTGGAATTGGGCCAATACGATTGATAGGTAGTCGCCTTTTCAGGTAATGGGCTAGAGGAAGCAAATTCCTCTGTCCACGCGTGGACTAGACCGATTGAAAAGATTGGAAGGCCGGGTAAGGCAAAAAGACTGGTATTACTCTCCTAGAAGAATGGACGTGTAGAAGCATCTCGATTAGTTTATACCATTTGTAATTGTAAACGAAAAGGATTGTTGATGCTCTGCTTGTACACAAGAAGTCGAATCCAGCATTTTTCTTATTAGGACCAGGTACTGCTTTTGGATGATCATAGGCCCTCAGATAATGATTGTGTCAGTGCAGTGCATGATGACCCGAAGTCTTAGTGTAGCTGAAAAAGGGGCTTACAAGAATGAACTGTTGAACTAGCTCGCGCGGAAAAGAGATATCTTTAGTAACGAAGAAAGTGCTAATCTCGCAGTCAACTGCTAAGAAGCGGCGGAGAGAGGTGTAAATCATGAGTCAGCAAGCCTTCCAACAAAGGATTTCGCCGTGGAGATTTGGTGATAGGCCTGCGTTGGTGCATAAAATAAAGACTTTCCAACCCGCCCATTCAAGGAAGTAGACAAGATTGAAGCTCCTTGCTTGGGTTCGGTTATCATTAAATGTATAGGGCCACTTTGGGTATTGAAGTGAAGATACTTGCATAAATATGGACTTCGGGCGTAGAAGAGAAGCCCTGTCTGATACGTCAAAAAAGGAAGCCGATTCTACGCCGTAAAGGAAGCGTGTGCCCAATCACTAACCAGGAGGTGGTGTTCATCAAGCCCTCTCTGTAATAACAGATGCAAGTATGCGCTAGCTAGGATCTAGACTTAGACAGTAATCAGGAGAGAAGATAGAGTGGCTAAAGCGCCTTTGTTTGGTATTTCAAGGTAGCAACTTCGGACCCGCGATGTTATGAATAAATTCTTTCTCCTGGAATGGCTTACGGCCTCTATTGCCTTCAATCCTCCCTACACGTGGCCGGGGGGTGTATCGACGTAACAATTGGATGCCCTTCTAAGCCTGTTTAAGCAGCCATCATTGGAAGAGCAGCCGACCCCCATATAGAGGGGAGCAGCCAGCGTTGACCAGTTTCAGTTTGTACTTTTTTAGTGCTAATTGCCCCTTTCCTCGTGGTTTTTGTGTGAAACTGATGATTTTAAGGTAGCCTCGTCTGTATCCTTTCTTTTCGAAGGCGTTTTCGGGGTGTCTCTTAAGTAAGGCAGCATTGAAAGCATTCGCTGTAAAGTCCCCTTTTCTAATTGAGATGATTCTGGGACGGCAGGCTTTGTGGAAGTAGTAGTTACATTGCTCTCCTCTTTCTGTTTATGGTAATGAGATCAATCTACGCGCTTACGCTAAGGTGACTGAGAGTGGGACCGCTAACCTTTGGATTCGCTTTACCGTGTGGATTCATGACTTTCTATCTATAGAGCTAGCGAGTGCTCATTCTATGGTTGATCTTTTTCTTCTGGTAGTCCTGGCCAACCCAGTGAGTAGCTAACTGAACCGATTGCTGCTCTCTTTGGGCTGAGCCCTGTCCTAGCAAGGGAGGTTCACGAGTAATGTACCCATTCTCTATTCCCCCTTTCTCTTCCTACCGCGGTTTGGGTGCTAAGTAGCAGACATCACGTAGTGGGTGCTAGGTGGTGAAGTCATCAAGTCAAGCGGTCGGCTTTGCCTCAGTTGATTGGGCGTTAGGTCTTTCATCAGTTCGCTAAGTTTGAATAGCTCGAGGAGGCATTAAGAACTGGAATAAAGAGAAGCTCTCTTGTGAGCTGTTTTGCCGCTTCTCTTATCCCGATCTATGCCATTGGCGATTGCAAAAACAGGTAAACCAGAAGTAGAAAAAAGAATACAAGCACTTCGCTCCTGATCTTCATACATAATAGTGGGATTTCCACTCTGAAGTTATAGCTTTAAGCTTCAGTCTTCGAATAGGAAAAGGGCATAGTTTCAGTCTTCAAGGTCCTGATTGGGGCTTTCCCTCTTCAGTTTGCAACTTTATCATGAGGGTCCTTCTTTCCCGAGAAAGCATCATCCGGACTTCTCTTCTTGCTTGGCCTTTCAATCTTCTCCAACGCCTGCAGGAGCAAAATCTGCCAATGTTTAGCTCAAAGATGGGGCAGAGGCGTTATAGCATGTGTTCTAAATAGGATCTCCATACATAGTAACTCAACCTGTATTCCCCTCAGTTCGGATTGGTTCTTCATCGTCTTTCTTTCTCGTATGTGGAGGTTCTTCACTCCCGCCGACTTTTGTGTGGAAGAGGCCCCATCTTCTCTCTTTGACTTTATCCCGCCCGATCGGTAGAATCCTATTTGAAAGCTGCTCTATCCAGTTTGTCGTACGATAGGTGGTAGCATCACTCGATCACAGGAAGGCTGAGTGCAGCTCGACTCATTACATCCTGCGGTTGAGGAGGGTGCAAGGGCCATAGGTTCGAATCCTGTCCCCGCCTGTTGAATGCTGATATGTATTGAATTTATCCCTTATTGAATCTTAATACACCTTGAGGCGTAGTAAGATTCAAGAAAGGTGACTTTCAACTTCCCTCCCAATGAACCCATATCCCAGTAAGAGCCCCGAACAAGTGAAATTCCCCTCTCCCTTCGGTAGAGCCTATCTTATTCCCTCTCCCGCGGGTCAGACTTCTTTGATTTCATCTTAATAACACCTGTTAGGAACAGAAGATTGAAACAAAGGGTCCCGAGACAGACACGTGCATTCGCAGTTCCCAAGCAGATCCGTCGATAAGACTCACCCTGAAAAAGAAGAAATTAGACTTTAGGACAATTAGCAGTTAAAGTGGCTAAGAAGTTCCCTATGTAATAATCACAACTCTTTCTTAATCTTGATGCGCTCTCTAAGTTATTATTGGTTCAATCAGCAGATGGAACCACTTTCGCAAGCAACAAGCGGCGATCAATAAGGTGGTCAGTCGTTGGCTACGGTAGGCATTCTCACCTAATAAAAAAGGGGTCACTCATACGAGGTCCCTCAAGTCCAGACCTTCACACCGACAGAGTGCGTGCTCCGCGGGGTAAGTGAATGATGTAGTCTCTAGTCCCTGTTTGGTTTAGTACATATGTACTCTTTTCTCATGAAGCTCTTCACCCATGAGAAACCCCTTTCTCACTATATGGGACTTGGATTCGGCCTATTAGGACATCCCCCTCATAGGCCTACCCCCCGGATATGTACGTACCAAACCAGTAAGCCATTAGAGGAATCCCTATTCACTAACGGCTTGTGGAAGGGGGCTGTATCGGTCCTTAGCTTAGGCCTCTATTCGATGGTCGCCTCGCAGGTATAGCGGGTAATAATGAGATTTCTGCACATATATATATATATGCCCACCCAAATCGATCGAGAATATCATAATATAATATAGTCTGGCACATGAATTCTAATTATTGGCTGTTGAATGAACCGCGTCCCTCCCATTCCTGAAAGGTTGATCTACCCTCCAACAAACACCACTGGAGGAACAGGCTCAGCGGCGGAAAGCGATTAGTTTGATGGATGCCCACCCCGCGAACCCCAAATACCTAGTTTGTTCACTAGTTGAATACTAAGCTATCAGTCAGTGAAGATTCTCGGTGAAGAGCCTATCAGTGACGATTGTCGAGGACAGAAAATCTCGCTCCGTAGAGGCGCACCATACTACAACTAAGAAAAATTCATGTATGAGACAGACTGAGTTTGAAGTTGAAACTACTCGTTGGTCAAATGGGAATATCTTAGAGAGATGAGAGCGAATCCGCACCTTGACTTGAAGGAAGGGCTTTTCTTACAGCTATTATGACACTAGTAGTAGAATTCACTATTAGAATAGAAAACAGTTGAACTGAGCTTTGCCACTCTGGGGCTCCAATTACAGCCATGAAATAAACAAGTCGCTTAGCTGGCAAATAAATAAAAAAGTGGTGTCTGTCTTCTCAGTCCTCGGCCAGTGAGTTCCCGATATCGGAAATTCTTATTATTCGATCCCCCACTCGAGCTATGTTGGACGGTTTATTACCCGCCCAACCCATACTCGAGCTGGATTCAGACATCAAGGCCGGGAAGAAGCGAGGGTGTATACCTTACATACATAATACCTAATTTTACACTGATCCAATCGGTAAAAGAGGTGGACCTTATTCGAAATTTCCACCCAATCCTAATGCAGTAGCTCACCGAAGGTAGGCCCTCACCAATAGAAAGGGTTGTAACAGCATATTTCCTAAGCACAACACCTCCCTGGATTTCGGGGATGGTTACTAGGAGGAGTCTCTTTCATGGATTTCTTAGTCGAGCCTGATTCTCTTCTCTATGGTATGGACGTCTTTGATTGGATAGAGACAGAGAGAGATATATATAGTATATAGTGTGCAGTGAGGGATCTTTATAGTATAGGTAGGTAGTCTTTACTTAACTCGACCCAAGCAATGCCCAAAGACTCCCATGCCTTTCTTGGTCCAGCCAGCGATTTCTGTCTTCCTGAATTGGGATAGTAAGAGTCAGTCTCTCTTTTTTTGGGGGGGAGCAGAGCAGTCAAAGAATGAAGCAAAGCAAATGATTGTTCTAGAATGGTTATTCCTCACAATTGCTCCTTGTGATGCAGCGGAACCGTGGCAATTAGGATTTCAAGACGCAGCAACACCTATGATGCAAGGAATAATAGACTTACATCACGATATCTTTTTCTTTCTCATTCTGATTTTGGTTTTCGTATTACGGATCTTGGTTCGTGCTTTATGGCATTTCCATTATAAAAAAAATCCAATCCCGCAAAGGATTGTTCATGGAACTACTATCGAGATTCTTTGGACCATCTTTCCTAGTATCATCTTGATGTTCATTGCTATACCATCATTTGCTCTGTTATACTCAATAGACGAGGTAGTAGTAGATCCAGCCATCACTATCAAAGCTATTGGACATCAATGGTATTGGACTTATGAGTATTCAGACTATAACAGTTCCGATGAACAGTCACTCACCTTTGACAGTTATATGATTCCAGAAGATGATCTAGAATTGGGTCAATTACGTTTATTAGAAGTGGACAATAGAGTGGTTGTACCAGCCAAAACTCATCTACGTATTATTGTAACATCTGCTGATGTACTTCATAGTTGGGCTGTACCTTCCTTAGGTGTCAAATGTGATGCTGTACCTGGTCGTTTAAATCAGATCTCTATTTCGGTACAACGAGAAGGAGTTTACTATGGTCAGTGCAGTGAGATTTGTGGAACTAATCATGCCTTTATGCGTGCGCCCGGAAACATAGGCCGACTGCTGAGCCCACTCTGGCTCAGCCGCACCACCCGGGGTGCGAGCCACCCGAGAAGCAAGCTATTACAGCGAGCGGCTGGAGCAGTAGGGAGCCGAGGAGCAAGGCAGTAGATAAGATAGAAGAAGGGGCCAGGCTCCCGGTGGAGCAGAGGAGACGGTTAGGATAACGAACTTGAAACGCGGAGCCCGAGCGGCCGGCGAGCGAGTGGTTAGTGGCCAATAGCGCCCTAGTTGATGGCATTCCTCTCTGCGGCTGGCACTCGAGGAACCACGGGGCACTCCATACAGAGCAAGCAAGTCTTAGGGATGAGACGCCCGCGCAAGGACCTCAATTCTCATTAAGAGGTCGAACCAAGGACCTATGGAAGTCGGGGCTACCCCGTCCCCATGGGCAAGGCAACCGTGTCCTGAGGGAGGAGTTTAGAGGCCTTATAGTAGCACGTAGCACGGACTTCTTTTTCTTTCTAGGCCGTGCGAAGGGGGCCAGTCCAAGATCGTACTGTTCCTCTACAAAGACAACAGACGCTCTCAACGGCTAGGCGCCACTCTCTTTCTTAGTTATTCCAGCTTCTTCATGATTTCGTGCCACGGTGAACAAACAAAACAAAAAAAGAGAAGAGGGCCGTCTCGGCGGAAGGAGAAGGACCTGCAACGGCAGAGACTACTGATCCTCTTCTTGTTCTTAGCCGTCTGTTACAAGTCCGGGAAGCCTGGAATCCTAAATACTAAATATGAGGGATCCCTCAAAATATAGAAGGGCGGGCAGGGCTTCCGAAAGGGCCTCCCCCCTCTTCCCGGTCAAGATAGATAGGAAGGAGCCCTATCAAGTAAAGGCCATAACCAGCCTCTTTACTTTATTTATGTACGTACACCTTTGTTTCAGGGTGGGGCCGCCCTTCCTCCCGCTAATCCGGCCATTTCCGAACCTGTCTTTCCCACCCCATTCAATGGAGGACTTCTCAATTCTTGCGATTCCCAGCCCCCTTAGCTTATTATTATTCTATTCTAAAAATCTTATTATTCAAAAATACTAATAAACTAGGGTTCCAAACCTTAGCTCGGCTAAATAGGCTCAATGATCTCTTTCTTCGATAGACCGGTCCGGCGCTCCGCTTATAGAATAAAATGCAAGCAAGGTAGCTTGCTTACTCTCCTAGTAGCTTGGCGGCAAGGAAGGAGGCATTGGAAAGACTAGACCATACATACTAAAGTAAAGAGGCATTCGGGAAGCGACTAGTCGCTTCCGGCGAAGCTTCTAGAAGGCCGACCACTATATATAATATATATCCATATACCAGTCATGAGCTATCGCTCATGCCTAGAGAGGCGCAGGGCAGGATCGAAGAGCTTAGTGTGAAACGCTCAGGAAAAGAGCAGAGAACGGGTTGTGCGCCCTCCGCCCCATTAATAATAATAATAATAATGAAGGGCTTTGATGCCAGCAAGCAAGCATCCTTGTAGTTGTTGGGGAGTAGGGTTCCAAACCTAGTTTTTTAGTATTTTTTAGAAAAAAATAAGCTCCCCTTTCTCTAATAATAAGAAGGCTATGAAGCCCTTCCTTCAGCTGGTTTTGGCTTGTCCCTTGTATAGGTTGGAGCTATGAAGCTGACCTTATTATGAAAAGGGGAAAGGGCTTTTTCAGCTTGCTGCTCGCTTTCTCGCTTCCGATTCCGAGAGGCGAAAGGAGCCTTACTTAGGGGTTCCAAGCCTGGCGCGAAGCGAAGGGATTGGATTTCACCTATGATCAGATCAGTGGGCAACCATAGTTTACTTTGTGGTGTTGAAAGCTAATTTTGAAGTAGGCCTTTTTTTTGGTTTGGAGCTGCTCCCGGCTCACACTATGGTGGAGGAGGTGCCGTGAAGATCTAGGAGTGTGAGCAGTACGAGCTGAAAGGCTCCCATACTGTTTGGAGGGCAGGGGGCATAGATGCCAAACAAACCTGACCCCTATCTATCGTCGTAGAAGCTGTTCCTAGGAAAGATTATGGTTCTCGGGTATCCAATCAATTAATCCCCCAAACCGGGGGAGCTTAAGCGAAAATGAAAGAGTAGGCTGAGGGAAAAGGGGGGACTAAATTGAAGGCTTCACTCGCTCGCTCTAACGCTCGTTTAGTAGACAGCGAGTAGAGTGCATAAGCCCCTTTCTTTAGAGATAGGGGCGAGTACTACACGAGCTCGTAAGTCAACAAGTACAGAACGAGCCTTGTCTACGAAGCAGAGCGACCTCGTCTTGCTTGCTTCTGGCGAAGCTTCTAGCACTAGATAATATAGATAATAGGCATTCTTCTATGGTAGGAATACTACTTTTTAGGCCGACGGAGCGATAGCGAAGCCAAGCCGTATAAAGGCGAGCAGCCCTTATCGCAATAGCAAACGGCCTACTTATAGCCCTCTTCGATACGTGACTGAATCGACTGATTGGCAGCGGAATTGACCACTCTGCAGTGGGGGTAGCCTATAGGAAGTGGTAGTGGCATACCACCAAAGGTTGGACCTTTGATCAGGGTCTGAGATTGAGGTCGAGATTCCGCAAATTTATGTTCTTAGCCGTGAGCTAAGTGGAAGTGAAGTTTTATCCCCGGTCGGTAATCTGATCAATGCACCTTCCGAGGGCGGAAGGAATGGTATTCTTTCTTTATCTTTAGGTGGGGAACCGATGAGAAGACTCCCCGCCTGCGACGCGAATGGTAGCGACTTCCCTCATCAGTAATGGGTGGTTCGAAACCCTTAAAGCCGGTCACCGGATGGTCTCAGTCCTTCTTTCACTTGAAAAGCAGAAATGAAGACTGAACGCAGTAGGGGAGATAAAGTTGTTTGATCAATTAAAAATATATCGGGAAGAAAGCAGTCTAGTCATGTACTCTAGCTTCGCTAATGAGATAAGGGAACGTGTCACAGTTAATTAACTCCTACTCCTATTTTTTTTTCTTTGTTTTTACTACGGCGGCG